AATGGACAAAGTACCTTTTTAATTTATTCAAAAAAAAAGGGGTGTATCTGTTAAAGCCAGAATTGATTTCCCTTGATGTCTAACATAATGCATGAAAAGATCCTGAAGGATCCATACATAATTGGCAAAGACTTCTTCTACAGGATGCTTTATTTTTCTATGGAAAAATATTCGTTCAAAAAAGAAAGCAAAAGATGTTAATCGTAAATGATAAGATTGGTTGCATAGAAAAAGTAAGACAGATTCGTATTCACAAACATGAGAATTATACAGGAACAAAAAAAATCTTGGATTACTCTTTGAAAAAAAAGAAATCAATTTTTTTTGAATAATAAAACTATTACAATTATAATATTCGTGAAGCAAAAGTCCTAATAAATGCAAAGAAGAGGCATCTTTTACCCAACAACGAAGGGTTTGAACTAAGATTTGCAGATGAATCGGATAGGGTAGTATTACATCTGATACATAAGTTAAATGTGTAAATTTGTCCTCTAAAAAAGGAAATATTGAATGAATTGATCGTAAATTATAATATTTTACGACTTCTCTGCTGCTCGTTAAGGAAGATTCTAATCGTAGGACACATGGCAGTTCCACAATGCCTGCAACCCCCTCTGATATCCTTTGATAATACAAATTCTTATTGAATCCAAAAACTTTATTTTGATTAGAATCATTATCGAAAATAATCAAATGATTCGTTTGATACATTCGAAAAATTAAACGTTTTACAATCAGAAAACTATATTTATTTTTATAACCCCCATTTTCGAACAAGTTCAACTTATTTAAACCACGATCACGAACAAATGCATACATATACTCCTGAAAGATAAGTGGGTATAGGAGTTCATATTTCCCAGATCTATCGAGCTCTAAAAATCCTTCATATTTCGTCATTTGAAATTTGATTTGAACCAAAACTAGGATGGGATATATTGGGTTATCAAATGATACATAGTACGATAGAGATAAAACAAGGTATTATATTAAAAAAATAAGAGGATACCTCGGAAAAAGGTCCGATTCAAAAATGGATTCTCTATCTTATCGTTTTTTGACCAATTGGTTTATGTTTATTCTCGGCTAATAAGATGGTTAGAAATCCTTTATTTTTTCAATCCAATCGCTCTTTTGATTAAAAAAAGATTTTTTAATCAATATACTGCCTTCTTCAATACACATTTATTATTACTACATAATGGATATAGCTAATAGTTAGGATTCAAAATAAATCGATAATACGCTCATGAGAAAAGCCTTTCCCACATCAAGCACTAATATAGTTTTAACGTCTAATTAGATCACGTAATCATTCAAAAATGAAGAACAGGAGCTCGTTACTTTTTCTTTTATTAGAATTGGAACAGTTAGGTTTTATCCATTTATTTACTCAACCTAACTTTTAATTTATTTACTTGTTAAATAAATTTTCGTCCAAGTCAAAAATTAAAACAAGGTTTGGTCCTATAGCAAGAATGAAATCTTCTAAGAATTCTTTATTGATACGACATGCTATTTTTTCCAGTCATTCCTTTCAGGATCAGTCGCGGTCTTACAAACTCTAATGATGATATAGACGAATACTTTGCTTCATACAAATGTGTAAAAGATGCTAGCCGCACTTAAAAGCCGAGTACTCTACCGTTGAGTTAGCAACCCAAACTAAAAAAATTAGAATGTATAGATACAATCGGAATTCCAATAAAGAAAGAAATTAAATTGTATGTCACAATCAAAACATTAAAAAAAAGGCAAACAAAACTATAAAAATCTATAATCAATTTTGAACATAATAAAGATGAACCGACGCGCAGAGATAAATAGAGTAATTTATCTACTCTCAGATTATATTTATTGGATACATTGTTGTCAATAGAAAAAGGAATGTTGATAAAAGAATACAAAAAAATGGAAATTTGTGAATTTACTAAAATCAAAAACTAAGGATTTATATTAGGTTGACACTATATATAGAAACGACATAGAGACATAAAGATAGAACCCCCCAGGTTTTTCATATCACTAAAAGAAAAGATTAAGCCTTTACTTTTGTTTTGTTAGTTGTTCATAGAATTCCACTCAAAAATGCCCCTGGCCATTACAATAGACCTTTTTTGTTATAAAAGATTAAGGAGCACTAATAAATATTATATAAATTGAAAAAGGATTTCCTTGTTCTAAGACTCTTTACTTTGTCTTGAATCATTGGGTTTAGACATTCCTTTGGTAATTTTTAATTCAATCAAAATGGCAGCAATATACCTTTTTTTGTGATTTCTTTGTATCGCTAAATCATACTAATGGTTGATTCTTGTGTAATACACTTTTGATGGGCTGAAAAATTTTTGACAAATTAAAACTTGTTTGAATTAGATCTTTTAGAGTTCCATATCAAAATATACGTAACAAAGTTGCCCCAATTTTAATAAATCTAGATTCGTTCCTGCGATAAACGAATCAATACGTTCGAACTTTATCTTATATGATTTAGCAGAAAATATTAAAAATAGATTTCTTAATTAAATCTAACGTTTAAATATAACACTACACTACTACAATTCTAAAGAACTCTTTTTTTAAATTCAGATTTTGAAATAACTTGCTTGATAGTTATAATATAAATTCGCCAATTTACCAATTCCTTCTTCAAATACTAAACTAAGAACTCATACGAAATCATCAATTTCAAAATATAATTCATAGAAGACTCAGAAAAAATAAGAATAATAATTTTTTGAATATTATACCGTATAAACAGACGATCCTTCAAATCAAATAAAGTAAACGTTATTCGGATTTATTATATAAATCATAAATCTATCTATTATATCATAGATATGATATAAGCCTGTACTAATCTTTGACTATATAGAGTAAGTGTATAGATACACTCTGGGACGAAAGGATTCGAACCTCCGAATACCGAGACCAAAACCCGTTGCCTTACCACTTGGCCACGCCCCATTTTTTTTTACACTAATAAACACTAAGATTGGTACTAGTTATTCGTCAACTTGAATCTAAATATCTATCAAATAAATTATATTATTGAAATAATTTTTCAATGTGTAAATATAGAATTAAACTAATGAATTTATTGCTCATTACATCTAATTCAATTAAGATATTATATATGAAAGTATGATTTATTCTTTTCACTTTTTATTTTAGAATTGAAGTTGAAGAATTTTTGATTGCGCAAGTTCAAATCAAAGAATGTTTTTTGGTCTATCTACTTTATTTGTATTCCGTTAATCTTGTATAAATAATGCAACTTATTAATAACTCAATCAAAATATAATTACCCTCAAGAACAAAACGTTTATTATGCTTAATATATTAAATTTGCTCTGTCTTAATTTTACCTTTTTTTCAAGTAGTTTTTTCGCCGCCAAATTGCCCGAAGCCTACGCTTTTTTAAATCCAGTTGTAGATGTTATGCCAGTAATACCTCTTCTCTTTTTTCTATTAGCTTTTGTTTGGCAAGCTGCTGTAAGTTTTCGATAATTTTTTTAATTAAAAAGTATGTAATACTACCCTAGACAAATTCATGTTTTATTAAAAAAAATTCTAAAAATAAGATTCTAGAACTCTTGCAGTATGAACCCTTGATTCAAATATGGGAATTCTGGTATAGCTGTGAAAAAAAAGTTCAGAACACCACACCTGACTTCATTATTCTAAACTTTTTTCATTGGAAGACCGCTTGGAGTCTTCCAAAATGGCTAATTGTGGGTATAAAAGAAAAAAAAATCCCATGCTTTTTTTCTTAATTTAGTGAGACTTTAAAAAAAGAAATAGCTATAAACTACTATAAAATGTAGTAGGGTCCGCAGTCTAAAAAGATACGCATGGAGGATCTACTCTCTTTTTTCCTAAAAAAAATGTTGGAGATTATGTAATGCTTACTCTAAAAATATTTGTTTACACAGTAGTGATATTTTTTGTCTCTTTATTTATCTTCGGATTCCTATCTAATGATCCGGGACGTAATCCTGGACGTGAATAATAAAAAAGAAATAAGTTTTGCTTTTCTTGGTCGATTTTTAAATGTTCTTTTAGTAGTTAGTAGTATTTTTCGATTTGACACCTTTAACTACTAAAAAAACGGAAAGAGAGGGATTCGAACCCTCGGTACGAAAAACTCGTACACCGGATTAGCAATCCGACGCTTTAGTCCACTCAGCCATCTCTCCCCAACTCATAAAAGAAAGGACAATTACTATATTCTTTAAGTCAATGTCAATATAGGGCTTGAAAAAATCTTTTTCTTTAGTTTATCTGTATAAAAAATACTTTTTATTTTGTCCAAAGAAAACTTTTCTTTCCCCCGGCTTGGCCTGTACCTAGCCGGGACAGGTATCTTTTGTTGCAATGAATGAAATTCAAATTATTTGTCTTTAATTTGAAAAAACAAAAACTTATTAGTGATATTGACACAATCATAAGAGGAACTGTGAATTATTGTTCACTGCATTTTTATGTTACGACTTAAATAGTTTTGTCAAGTCATATCCGACAAAAACCTCTAAGCAAAAGACTTAGGATAAAAATGAGTCTTAATCTCTCAGTACGTCTTCTCGTTTACGCTCTAATTTTCAGGATTTTTTTGTTCGACAAAAAGGCGATTTATACACAATAATTGGATTGTAGCGGGTATAGTTTAGTGGTAAAAGTGTGATTCGTTCTATCAATCCCTTAATGGTTAAGGGGTCCTCCGGGGTTGATTAATATCCCATTCCGATCAAAAGCTTTATCTCGTAAAAAGGATTTGCTCCTTTACCTCTCAATGAAAATATAGAGGAAAAATATATATTATCGTGATTTGTATCCAAGAGTAAATTATAAATTAAAAAAGTGGATTATGAAATTACGAAACATAATTTTTTTATTGGATCAATACTTCCAATTGAATGAATATGAGTAAGGAATCCATGGAAAAAATAGAACATTGATTTCTTTTCTAATCGTAACTAAATCTTCAATTTGTTTTT